ATCACATTATAACACTATATAGTAAATTTTCTGTAGCGCTATAAGAATAATATATGTCGGCCCTCGTTTTCGGGGTTTTTCGAGGTGTCCGTGTATATTAAGGGGGAGGGGGGTTTTTACCAAAAAAATGTTTCAAATTTTTTATTTTTAATTTTCTTCTCGAAGTCGGGTAGAATATAATAATTATCAATTTATGCCAGATATATGGCTTTATGCCCCATATAATGATTTACCAACCTACATTAACTATTTACGGAGGTGGATTTTAAGTGGATTAATAGAATGTTTTCCTTAAACCTTAGTTTCATTAATCAAAAAAATCGAAACGTGACATAAATGACGTCATTATCTCTATTCCTTTCAGATATGGTCGAATTGACAATCAACTCTCGTGAATGAAAAGTAATGAGTATTATTAATAAGATGTCGAGGATATTTCATATCTACCTTAAATGTTTTAAATCAGCCCTCCTTGGGCATAGCGATTTGCTTCATACCGAAAAAAAATTGTTGGGAGGAAGATAAATCTTGAGACAGTCAAGGATTATATGCCATTAAAGGGAGCTAGCGTAATTTCATGTTTGATGCAGTCAAGGAATATATGTATATCGAGCAGTAATCAGATGCCAGATTTGATCAATTAATGGGGATAAACCAGTAATGTGCCACAAACCGAACAATTTTTTCCATTAAATAGGGAGATACGGGTTTCTATCCAGCCCGCATTAATTATAATTAAGTAAATGAGGGTTAAATAAATAATTTAATGAAATGAAAATATTGATCATATATGAATGAGGGTTAAATACTTAATGTAATGAAATAGCTGACAGTAAACTAATGTGTATTAAACATAGTATGTAATGATATAGTGGAATATAGATTAATGAGGACTATACATAGTATATGTGATACTAGTAGGGGATAGTCTATTAAAGTTGGTATATGAATGAGGGTATTATGCATATATTAAGGTATGTGGGCTATATCACATATATGTCAATCTGAGCAGCAAAAATCAAAATTTTTCTCTTGATTTTTGTGCTCTTTAACAGCCTTCAGAGGGCAGTTTAGGCAGAATTTTGGCTTTGGGGGCCAAAGGCAGGAGTTTAACTCTTCTCTCTCTGATGTGTTTTGGGAGGGGCTCACACCCCCGGTCTTCGACTTACAAGGTCGACGCTTTCAAGTTAAGCTACCAAAACTAGTTTAGGCTGAGGAATTTGTTTTCACACCAGCTGGTGATAGGCATCACGAAAAGAAGTAGGGAGAAATAGGTGACTGAGGCGATTTGCCCTACTATAATAAATGGTTGTTCTACTGGTTGCCCCCCAATTCATGTCAAAATGATGGTGTTGGCTACTAGGAATCAGAAAAGGCCCTGTGTTAAGGGTCGAAATATATTGCTTCGTAATTTTGATGTATGGAGAAGTGGGACTAATAGGAGGATGAAAATAGAGAATAATAGGGCTAAGACGCCCCCTAGTTTATTGGGGATGGAGCGTAGGATGGCATAGGCAAATAAGAAGTATCATTCGGGTTTGATGTGGGGAGGAGTAACAAGAGGATTGGCTGGGATAAAATTTTCGGCATCTCCTAGTAGATTGGGTATAAATAAGGCTAAGGATGCCAAGAGGATAGTTACAACTAAGAAGCCAAATAGATCTTTGTAGGAAAAGTAGGGGTGAAAGGCGATTTTATCTGTATCAGAGTTAATGCCTATTGGATTGTTAGACCCGGTTTCGTGAAGGAAAAGGATGTGAATTACGGTTAAGGCTAAAATAAGGAAGGGTAGAATAAAGTGGAAAGCGAAAAAACGTGTTAGGGTGGCGTTATCTACTGAGAAGCCCCCTCAAATTCATTGAACTAATAAATTTCCAATATAGGGGAAAGCGGACAGAAGGTTGGTGATTACTGTAGCACCTCAGAATGATATTTGGCCTCATGGCAACACATAACCAACAAAGGCTGTGGCTATAAGTAAAAATAATAAGATAACACCGATGTTTCATGTTTCTTTGTTAAGGTAGGAACCATAATATAATCCTCGGGCAATATGTAGATAAATACAGATGAAGAACAGTGAGGCTCCATTTGCGTGAATGTTGCGGATAAGTCAGCCATAATTAACATCACGGCAGATATGGATCACTGAGGAGAATGCTATAGAAATGTCCGGGGTATAGTGCATGGCTAGAAAGAGTCCTGTAATAATTTGTATAATTAGGCATAGTCCTAGGAGTGATCCAAAATTTCATCAGATTGAAATATTTGAGGGGGCGGGGAGGTCAATTAATACGTGGTTTATAATTTTTAGGAGAGGGTGGGTTTTTCGGATATTTGTGGCCATAAATTCTTATAGTTGAATGAACAACGATAGTTTTTCAAGTTATTGGTCTTGGTTGAAGTCCAGGTAGGAATAATGGTATATTTTGTATCGATAATAATGGTTGGTTTAATTTTAGGTTTAATAGGGGTAGCTTCAAATCCTTCTCCTTATTATGCGGCTTTGGGTTTAGTGATGGCTGCAGGAGTGGGGTGTGGATTATTAGTTAGTTGTGGTGGATCTTTCATGTCATTAGTTTTATTTTTAATTTATTTAGGGGGTATGTTGGTAGTTTTTGCTTATACGGCAGCGCTTGCTGCTGAACCTTATCCGGAAGCGTGAGGTGATTGGTCCGTATTAATGTATGTTAGTATTTATTTAATAGGTTTGGCAATTATTGGAAAATATCTTTTAGTCGAGGAATGAGGTGTGGGTTGGGTGGGGATTGAGGAGTTAAGTGGTTTGGAGATAGTTCGTGGGGATTTTGGTGGGGTAGCTTTATTATATTCTTATGGGGGTTGAATATTAATTTTGAGTGGGTGGGTATTATTAGTTACTTTATTTGTGGTATTAGAAGTAACTCGGGGTTTATCTTGAGGAACTTTACGTGTTATTTAAATAAGGGTTATAAGTATAATTAATGTAAGTGTTAAAAAAAGTAGGGTTAGGTAAGTTTTAATAAATCCTTGTTGCGGATAGGTGGATAGTTTAATTAGTGGAATTTGTTGAATTAGGGTACTTTTTGGTCCAATTTTTTCATTTCATGTTTGGTCAATCAAGTGGGTAGAAGTGTGTTGAGCTCAATTTAAATTAATTTTAGGTAAAAGACGGTGGATAATGGGGGGAAAATATCCAAGCATGTTGGAAAAATGGTGAGAGGTAAGTGTGGGATAAATTTTTAGTTGTGAGTGGGTTAAATTAGTTAACTCTAGAGCTAGGAGTAGGCCTAGAATTGTTACTAAGAGTGCAGATAATTTAAGTAGGGGGCTTATTGTTATAATTTGGGTTTTGGTTGGTGGTAAATTTGAGGTAATGATTAGGCCGGCAATAATACTTCCATAGGCAAGACGTTTAATGGGGTTAATTACTATGGAATTATTTTCATTAATTGGAGAGAGTGAGTTAAATCGGGGATATTTCATTAGTGCAAAAAAAATAAGACGGAGGCTGTAAATGGCTGTAAATGATGTTGCTACAAGGGTTAAAATTAGGGCTCAGGCGTTTAAGTGGGAGGTATTTATGGATTCAATGATGGCGTCTTTTGAAAAGAAACCTGATAGAAATGGTATACCTGTGAGGGCTATACTCCCAATAGTTAAGGAAGAGGCGGTAAATGGTAAAAGTTTATGGAGTCCCCCTATTTTACGGATATCTTGTTCATCATTTAAGCTATGAATAATGGATCCTGAGCATAAAAAGAGTATTGCTTTAAAGAAAGCATGGGTGCAAATATGAAGAAAAGCTAATTGGGGTTGATTTAGGCCAATAGTAACTATTATTAATCCAAGTTGACTAGATGTCGAGAAAGCAATAATTTTTTTGATATCATTTTGGGTTAAGGCACATGTTGCTGTGAAAAGGGTTGTGATTGCTCCTAAACATAAGCATGTTGTTAGGATAATTTGATTATTTTGGATGAGGGGATGAAGGCGAATTAAGAGAAAAATGCCTGCCACAACTATGGTACTAGAGTGAAGTAAGGCGGAGACTGGGGTTGGGCCTTCTATGGCAGAAGGTAATCATGGGTGAAGCCCAAATTGTGCGGATTTACCTGCAGCAGCTAGGACGAGGCCCAGTAGTGGTAATGTCAACTCTTTATCTTTAGATAAGATAAAGAGTTGTTGAATTTCTCATGAGTTGAGGTTTATGGCTAATCAGGCTATGCTAAGGATTAACCCAATATCTCCGATTCGGTTGTAAATGACAGCTTGAAGAGCTGCAGTATTAGCATCTGTCCGGCTATATCATCAACCAATAAGAAGGAAAGATATAATTCCCACCCCCTCCCAGCCAATAAATAATTGGAATATGTTGTTGGCAGTTACTAAAATAATTATTGAAATTAAAAATAAGAGAAGATATTTGAAGAAGCGGTTGATGTTAGGGTCGAGGTGTATATATCATAGGGCAAATTCAAGAATAGATCAGGTAACATAGAGGGCGATGGGGGTAAACATAATGGAATATAGGTCAAATTTGAAGCTTATGTTAATGTTAAAGGAGCCCATGTTTATTCAATTTCAGTTGGTTACGATTGATTCTAATCCTTGGTCGAGGAAGATAAATAAAGGAATTAGGCTAATAAAGAAGGAAACTTTTACAGCGGTTTTAACAGATAGGGATAATTGACTAGAGTTAAAATTATTAGGTATTAAAGAGGTTACCAGGGGAATTAGTAGGGTAATAAAGATTATTAGAAAGGATGAGTTGAAGATAGAGTTCATGGCCCTTGCTTGGAGTTGCACCAAGGGTTTTTGGTTCCTAAGACCAGTAGATTTCTGCTATCTTTCAAGGGCTAAGTGAGCCATAGATTTGAACTATGATAGAAAGAATTAGCAGTTCTTTGTGTCCCAGACCTCTCTTGGTATATAAAAAGATTTTAACTTTTATTTTTAGAACCACAATCTAATGTTTTTGTTAAACTATAAATACATAATGTTCACCCTCAGATAAGTTCTGGCTTAAGAATGAGGAGGAGAATGGGCAGGAGGTGGAGGGCAAGGAGGAGGTGTTCTCGTGTATAAGAAGGATTAAGAGCTACAAGGTGTTTGGGTGTTAGTCCTCGTTGAGTTATTAAAAATATATAGAGCGAATAAGAAGCTGTAATTAATACTCCTGCACCTGTGAGGGTAATAGTTCAGTTTGATCAATTAAAGAGGGATGTAATAATTAGGATTTCTCCAATAAGGTTGGGGGAGGGGGGTAAAGCAAGATTAGCAAGATTAGTAATAAATCATCAGGTTGCTATAAGTGGTAAAATAATTTGGATCCCTCGGGCCATAAGTAGGGTTCGGCTATGGATACGTTCATAGTTGGTGTTGGCTAGGCAGAATAGGGCTGATGAAATTAATCCATGGGCAATTATTAATGTTGTTGCTCCTGCGAAACTTCAGGGTGTTTGGATTAAAATAGCTCCTGCAACTAATCCTATATGACTTACTGATGAATAAGCGATTAGAGATTTTAGGTCTGTCTGTCGTAAACAAATAGAACTGGTTATAACGATGCCCCAGATGGCTAAGATAATAAAAGGATATGCTATTTCTTTGGTGACGGGATTAAGTATAATAATAATTCGTATTATGCCGTAGCCTCCTAGCTTAAGTAGAACTGCGGCTAGAATTATTGAGCCAGCAATAGGGGCTTCAACGTGGGCTTTTGGTAATCAAAGGTGTACCCCATATAAGGGTATTTTAACTAGGAAGGCAATAAGACAGGCAGATCATCAGAATTTGTTTGCTCATGAGGGGGGGTTGGGAAGATGTGAGTGTTGAATAATAAATATGGATAAAGTATTTAGGTCATTTTGTATAAATAATAGGGCGATGAGAAGTGGGAGAGATCCAATTAGGGTATAAAATAAAAAATAAATACCTGCATTTAGACGTTCTGTCTGATTACCTCATCGGGTAATAATAATAAGTGTTGGGATTAATGTGGCTTCAAATATAATATAAAATAAGATTATTTCTGTTGCAGAAAATGCCATAATGAGGAAGAATTGGAGAGAAATTAAAAGTGAAATATAAGTTCGTTGGCGGGCCAGGGGTTCTGGGGAAATGTGATTCTGGCTAGCTAGAATTATTAGTGGAAGTAATCAGCAGGTTAGGATTAGTAAAGGGGCTGAAAGGGGGTCTACAGCCATATATTGATTGGAAAACTCCCAACCAACATCTGTATTTCATTTAAATCATGATAAGCTTATGAGAGCAATTAGGAGAGTATAGGCAGTAGTAGCGGTTCATAATCATTTTTTATTTAAAAGTCAGGTGGTTGGGAAAAGCATGATTGTTGGGATTAAAATTTTTAGCATTGAAGGAGATTAAGATTTTGTAAATTATCAGAGCCGTGTGAGCGTGAGGCTGCGACTAGGATTGCTAATCCTGTACTAGCTTCACAGGCTGAGAATGTAAGGAGAATCATGGGTAAAATCGAGCTAGAGGTAGAATTTAATATTAAGGATCAAGTTGCAGTGGCAACGAAGAGAGTTAATATTATTCCTTCTAAGCATAAGAGTGCAGATAAAAGGTGTGAACGATTAAATGCGAGGCCCATTAGACCTAGTATGAATGCTGAACTAAAGCTAAAATATATTGAGGACATAAAGTGTTTATGGGGTTTCACCATAATTTACTAAGCCGAAATTAGTGGTCTTAATTTGGACTAAACACTTATTCTGCTCACTCGAGTCCTCCTTGAAGTCATTCATAAATAAGGCCTAAGGTAAGAAGAATTAGGATAATAGCTGTTCAAAGTAATGTGGAGGATGGTGAAAATAGTTGATTTCCTCAGGGAAGGGGGAGGAGAAGGGCAATTTCTAAATCAAAAAGTAGAAAGAGGATAGCAATTAAGAAGAACCGTAGAGAAAATGGTAGGCGGGCACTGCCTAGTGGGTCAAAACCACATTCATATGGGGATAATTTTTCATTATCTGGGTTTAATGATGGAAGTCAAAATGCAATAAAAGCAAGGATTAGGGAAACCAGGGCCGTGGTTGCGACACAGAATATGATGAGGCTCATTACTTTTCCTTGGGTTTTAACCAAGATTAAGTAATTGGAAATCACTTGTACTAATTTATACTAGAAAAGTAATTATGAGCCTCATCAATAAATAGACACATAAAGGAATAACCATACTACATCGACAAAATGTCAATATCATGCGGCAGCTTCAAAGCCGAAATGATGTTCAGATGTAAAATGGTATTGGACTTGTCGTAGAAGACAAACTGCTAAAAATGTTGAACCAATAATAACATGGAGACCATGAAAGCCTGTGGCTACGAAGAATGTTGTTCCATATACCCCATCAGCGATGGTAAATGGAGCTTCGTAGTATTCCATGGCTTGGAGGGCTGTAAAATAGACACCTAAAATAATAGTTAAGGTGAGTGCTTGAATAGCTTCTTTTCGATCACCTTCCATTAAGCTATGGTGGGCTCAAGTTACGGTTACTCCGGAGGCCAGAAGTACTGCAGTATTTAGAAGTGGAACTTCGAATGGGTCTAGTGGATTAATTCCAGTTGGTGGTCAACATCCGCCTAGTTCGGGCGTTGGGGCTAAGCTTGAGTGATAAAAGGCCCAGAAAAAGCCTAGGAAAAAAAATACTTCTGATACAATAAAAAGAATTATTCCGTAGCGGAGGCCTTTTTGGACTGGGGGTGTATGGCATCCTTGGAATGTGCCTTCTCGGATGATATCTCGTCATCATTGAATTATGGTTAGGAGTAGGAGGGTAAGTCCTAAGTAAAGGAGAAGTAAGGAGTGGAAGTGGAATCAGATGGCTAGGCCTGATGTTATAAGAAGGGCAGCTGTAGCTCCAGTTAGTGGTCATGGGCTTGGGTCAACTATGTGATATGCATGTGCTTGGTGAGCCATTATACATTTTCTTGTAGATACAGACTTAAGAGTAGAACAAATACATATGCTTGAATTATCGCTACGGCTACCTCCAGGATTGTTAATAGGAACAGAACTAGAGAGGTTAATAAAGCTACGGTTGGTATTATAGTTAAAAGAACAAAGGCTGCAGTTGCAATTAGTTGTATGAGAAGGTGACCAGCTGTTAAATTGGCTGTTAGTCGGACTCCTAAGGCCAATGGTCGAATAAATAAGCTGATAGTTTCGATAATAATTAGTACTGGTACTAAGGGGGTTGGGGTGCCTTCAGGTAATAAGTGTCCTAGGGCAATGGTTGGTTGATTAAATATACCAATTAATACAGTTGTAAGTCATAAAGGCAGGGCGAAGGCCATATTAAGAGAAAGTTGTGTCGTAGGGGTGAAAGTATATGGGAGAAGTCCTAGGAGGTTGATGGTAATTAAAAATAATATTAGGGCTGTAAATAAAGTAGCCCATTTATGTCCTCCGAGGTTTATAGGTTGCATAAGTTGGTAAATAAATCGGTTAATAAATCATGCTTGAAGAGTTAGTAATCGGTTATTTAGTCATCGGGAGGTAGGGGTAGGAAAGATTAATCATGGAAGTGAAATGGCTAGGGCAATTAGTGGTAGTCCTAGAAGGGAGGGACTTAAGAATTGATCAAAAAAGCTTATAATCATGGTCAATTTCATGGGGTTGGCTTAGATTTTTCTGTACTTTTCAAGGTGGGTTCATTATTAAATAAGTGATTCATCACTTTATTTGGAAGAATCGTTATGAAGATAATTCATGAAAATAAGAGGATAATAAATCAAGGGTTGGGGTTTAATTGAGGCATATCACTAAGGGTGGTAGGGAATCACCAATATTTAGCTTAAAAGGCTAATGCTAGGGCCCGGTTTAGCTTCTTAGTGAAGCTTCTTCTAACATTAATGAAGATCAGGTTTCAAAGTATTCAAGAGGGACTGCTTCTACAACAATGGGTATGAAGCTATGATTAGCCCCACAAATTTCAGAACATTGGCCATAGTAGACGCCAGGGCGGGAAATGATGAAGGCAGTTTGATTAAGACGTCCGGGGACGGCATCTATCTTTACTCCAAGGGCTGGAACAGTTCATGCATGAAGTACATCTTCTGCTGATACTAGAACTCGGATAGGGGATTCTATGGGTACAACTATACGATGATCTGTTTCTAACAGGCGAAATTGGCCGGGGGTGAGATCTTGTGTTTGGATTATATAAGAGTCGAAGCCCAGATCTTCATAATCTGTATATTCGTAGCTTCAGTATCATTGATGTCCTATAGCTTTAATAGTTAAGTGTGGATCATTAATCTCATCTATAAGATATAAGATTCGTAATGATGGTAGAGCAATCATAATAAGAATAATAGCAGGAAGAATAGTCCAGACAATTTCGATTTCTTGAGAATCAAGAATATATTTGTTTGTAAGTTTAGTCGAAACTATTGCTGTAATAATATAGAGGACTAAGGTGCTAATTAAAAATACAATTATTAATGTGTGGTCGTGAAAGTGAATAAGTTCTTCCATAACTGGGGAGGCTGCATCTTGAAATCCTAATTGTGAGGGGTGTGCCATTATTAATTAAGATACGCGAGGTTTAAACTCACAATTTTGTCCTGACAAGACAGTGTAATATATTTTACTAGTATCTTATGAAGAAAGTGGCAGAGTGGTTACGTGGTTGGCTTGAAACCAACATATGGGGGTTCAATTCCTTCCTTTCTTGTTAAAAAGATCGTTGTACTTGTACAAATGCTGGCTCTTCATAGGTGTGATAAGGAGGTGGGCAGCCATGAAGTCATTCTACATTTGTATTAGGAAGTTCGATGGATAATACTTCTCGTTTTGAGGCAAATGCTTCTCAAATAATAAATAATAACATAATTACGGCGACAAGAGAAATTAAAGAGCCAATTGATGAGATTGTATTTCATAGGGCATATGCATCTGGATAATCAGAATATCGTCGTGGTATACCTGCGAGACCTAGAAAATGTTGGGGGAAGAAGGTTAAATTTACTCCAATAAATATAATTACAAATTGAATTTTTGTCCAAGTTGAGTGTAGGGTGAAACCTGATATTAAAGGAAATCAGTGAATAAAACCTGCTATAATAGCAAAGACTGCTCCTATGGAAAGGACATAGTGGAAATGGGCTACTACGTAATAGGTGTCGTGAAGAACAATGTCTAAAGAAGAATTAGCTAAAACGATTCCTGTTAAACCTCCAACAGTAAATAGGAAAATGAACCCAAGTGCTCACAACAAGGGTGTTTCTCATTTAATTGAGCCTCCATGGAGGGTTGCTAGTCAGCTAAATACTTTAACACCTGTTGGAATAGCAATAATTATTGTTGCTGAGGTAAAGTAGGCTCGTGTATCTACGTCTATTCCTACTGTAAATATATGGTGGGCTCAAACGATAAAACCAAGTAGTCCAATTGCTATTATTGCTCAGACTATCCCTATGTAGCCGAAAGGCTCTTTTTTACCTGAATAGTAGGCTACTACGTGAGAAATTATTCCAAAACCTGGTAGAATCAAGATATAAACTTCTGGGTGACCAAAAAATCAGAATAAGTGTTGATAAAGAATGGGGTCCCCCCCTCCTGCTGGATCAAAGAATGTTGTATTAAGATTTCGATCTGTCAACAGCATTGTAATCCCAGCTGCAAGGACAGGGAGAGATAGAAGAAGAAGAACGGTTGTCACTAGGATTGATCATACAAATAAGGGTGTTTGGTATTGTGACACGGCTGGGGGTTTTATATTAATAATAGTTGTAATAAAATTAATTGAAGCTAGAATTGATGAAATACCAGCTAAGTGAAGAGAAAAAATAGTTAAATCAACGGATGCTCCGGCATGAGCTATATTACCAGCTAATGGGGGATAGACTGTTCATCCCGTTCCTGCTCCAGCCTCCACCCCAGCTGAGGCTAGTAAGAGAAGGAAGGAGGGTGGAAGTAATCAAAAGCTTATATTATTTATCCGAGGGAAAGCTATATCTGGTGCGCCAATCATTAGGGGTACTAGTCAATTTCCAAAGCCCCCAATTATTACAGGCATAACTATAAAGAAAATTATTACAAAGGCATGAGCAGTTACGATTACATTATAAATCTGATCATCCCCCAAGAGTGAACCTGGTTGACCTAATTCAGCTCGAATAAGAAGACTTAAAGCCGTCCCAACTATGCCTGCTCATGCACCGAAGATCAAATATAGGGTGCCGATGTCTTTGTGGTTAGTAGAAAAGAGTCAACGATTAATTGCCACAGGTAAGATGGCTGAGAGTCAAGCGGCGGATTGTAGCTTCGTGCATAGAGGTTAAATTCCTCTTCTTATCACAGCTCCGCAGTATCCGTTTACGTTGGATTGCAAATCCAAAGAAGGAGACTAACTCTCCCGGGGCTTTCTCCCGCCTTACCGTTATGACGGCGGGAGAAAGGCTAGATAAAAGTTCGTTGGATTGAACACTTAGCTGTTAACTAAGATCTTATAGGATCGAGGCCTATTTATCTAGAAGGTTTTAGCTTAATAAAAGTATCTGGGTTGCATTCAGAAGATGTGAGATAAAGTCTTGCAAATCTTAGCAGAAATTAGGGGATTTTCACCTCTATTTAAAGCTTTGAAGGCTTTTGGTCTAGTTAACCTAAATTTCTTATGTTATAATTATAAGAATTAGGGGTGTTATTGGGAGGAGGAAGATGGAGATGGAGGCTGATATCAGTAAAATTAGGGTTGGGGTATAAGAGTTTGTTCGTCATGTAGTTAATATATTAATGGGTCCTGGGGCATATGTTAGTGCGGTAGCATAACATAGACGGAGGTAAAAGAATAAGCTGAGGAGAGCTATTAATGCTATAATTGTAGCTGGAATAATTAGGCTTTGTTTTGTTAATTCTTGTAAAATTAATCATTTTGGCATAAAGCCTGATAGGGGTGGTAATCCACCTAAGGAGAGGAGAGTTATTAAGGCAATAACTGACAATAGGGGGGATTTTAGTGAGGAAGAGGAAATAGAGTTAATTTCTGTTGAGTTAAATGTTTTAAATAAAAGGAAGGTTGTGAGTGTTATAAATATATAAAGGATTAAATTTAGTAGAGTTAGGTTGGGTGAGTAATGTAAGATTGTAATTATTCAGCCTAAGTTGGCAATTGATGAGTAGGCTAGAATTTTTCGTAATTGTGTTTGGTTTAAACCTCCTCATCCTCCCACAATTGTTGATGTTACGCCAAATAGTAGTAGGAGATTCGGATTTAAGAGGGGGGATAATTGAAGGAGGATGGCAAATGGGGCAAGTTTTTGTCAAGTTGATAGAATAAGGCCGGTAGTTAAGTCTAGTCCTTGAAGAACTTCTGGTAATCAGAAATGGAGTGGTGCTAGTCCAATTTTTAGGGCTAGTGCGGCTGTTGCTAGTGTGGCAGAGGTTGGATTAATTAATTCGATTAAGCTTCATTCACCTGAAGCTCAGGCGTTTGTAACGCTAGCAAATAATAATAAAGCTGAGGCAGTTGCCTGGGTAATGAAGTATTTTGTGGTGGCTTCTACTGCTCGGGGGTGATGTTGACGAATTATAAGGGGAATAATAGCTAGAGTATTAATCTCTAGGCCTATTCAGACTAACAATCAGTGTGAGCCAATAAATGTTAAGGTGGTGCCTAAACCTAGGCTTGAAATGATAATAGTTAGTACGGTTGGATTCATTAGTAAAGGAAGGAATTTAACCAACATGGCTGGGGTATGGGCCCAAAAGCTTTAATTAGCTGACTTTACTTAGGAAATGGTATAATAGGAAATACATAGAGTTTTGATCTCTAAAATATGGGTTCAAGTCCTATTTTTCTAGGAGGAAGAGGAAAGATTTTAACTTTCATTATCCACTCTATCAAAGTGGTCCTTTGTTCAGGCACACTTCCTATTTAGGTTAAGGGAGGTAAACTTGTTGCGGCGATGGGGAGGGCTATGTGTCATAAAATAATTGCTAGGGTTAGGGGTAGGAAATTTTTTCATACTAAGTGTATTAATTGATCATAACGGAATCGGGGGTAGGATGCTCGGATTCATAAGAAAAATACGGTAAGTATTGTGGCTTTTATTATTAGGCTTAATGATGAGATTTGTGGTATAAGGGGGTTATATGAGGTTCCTATAAATAGGATGACGGAGAGGGTATTTATTAATAAAATATTTGTGTACTCAGCAAGAAAGAATAGAGCAAAGGGGCCTCCTGCATATTCAATATTAAATCCAGAAACTAATTCTGATTCTCCTTCAGTTAAATCAAAGGGTGCTCGATTGGTTTCTGCGAGTGTTGAGATATATCATATTAAGGCTAATGGTCATCCTGGAATTAAAAGTCAAATTGTTTCTTGGGCTAAATTAAAGGTGTGTAAGGTAAATCCTCCAGCGAAGATAATTATTGAGAGGAGAATTAAGCCTAAGCTTACTTCATAGGAAATAGTTTGTGCTACAGCTCGTAGTGCCCCTATTAGGGCATATTTTGAATTGGATGCTCATCCGGATCCAAGAGTGGTGTAGACGGTTAAGCTTGAGATTGCTAGGATAAATAATAAGCCTAAGTTAAGGTTAATAATGGAGTGAGGTAGGGGAAGAGGTATTCATATCAGTAGGGCTAGGGCTAGGGCTACTGTAGGGGTAATTAAAAATAGGAGAGGAGAGGATGTTGAGGGGCGAATAGGTTCTTTAATAAACAATTTTAAACCATCAGCAATAGGTTGAAGAAGTCCATAGGGTCCTACAATGTTTGGGCCTTTGCGAAATTGTATGTAGCCGAGAATTTTTCGTTCAATCAGGGTAAGGAAGGCTGTGGCAAGGAGGATGGGGATAATGTAGGCAAGAGGATTAATTAAATAGAGTATTGTGGTCTGGAGCATAGTTGAGAAGAGGATTTGAACCTCTGGATTAAAGGACTTAGGTCTTTTGCATTTACCAGGCTCTGCCACCTCAACAACCCTTTTCTTGGGCAATAGATAATCTTTTCTTATCTATTTTAGTTTGGTTCAATAGATGAAAATGGGGCATACCGGTAGTATTGGCCCCATTTCTCCGGTCCTTTCGTACTAGGAAAAATAAATTCATAGATAGAAACTGACCTGGATTTCTCCGGTCTGAACTCAGATCACGTAGGACTATTAATCGTTGAACAAACGAACCCTTAATAGCGGTTGCACCATTAGGATGTCCTGATCCAACATCGAGGTCGTAAACCCTTTTGTCGATAGGAACTCTGAAAAAGGATTGCGCTGTTATCCCTAGGGTAACTTGGTTCATTGATCAGAAAATTCTGGGTCATTTTTCGATAAATATTTTATTGGTTAGAATTGTAATTCTAACTTTTAAGTACTAGAGTACTCAGTCGATAAGGGGGATTCATTTTTCCCCTTGGTCACCCCAACCAAAAATAGTTAAATTAGAAGTATTATATTCTTTGTTTATGTCCTAGGATTATTAATATGTACATAATTAATTTAAGTATTTAAAGCTCCATAGGGTCTTCTCGTCTAATGTTATTATACTCGCTTCTGCACGAGAAGATCAATTTCATTGATTAGAAAGTAGAGACAGTCAAACTCTCGTGGTGCCTTTCATACGGGTCTTCATTTAAAAGACAAGTGATTACGCTACCTTTGCACGGTTAAAATACCGCGGCCGTTGAACATTGTCACTGGGCAGGCAGGACCTCTTATAGGGAAGCAGGAGGCGATGTTTTTGGTAAACAGGCGGAGTTTGTGTTTGCCGAGTTCCTTTACTTTCTTTTAATCTTTCCTTGAGACACTCCTGTGTAGGATTAACGAATAATGGGATAAGATTTTCTAGTTAAGAAGTAAAATTATGATGACCTCAGTTTGGGATCGTTTAATTATCAGTGATTTAATTCTTTCTGATGTACACTTGTGTCAGGAGAGGTTTATCCTCCTATTACTCATTTTAACATAAGTTCTTTTATAATTTTATAAAATAACCCAATAGGGTTAAGGGGTTTTTGAGTAAATATCTAAATTATGGGTTTTAATGTAACTAGAGCTATGACGCTTACTTGGTAGGTGGCTGCTTTTAGGCCCACTAAGGAAAACACCTTGATAATTATGATCATTAACCTCCTTGAAAAGTTGTATCTTAATTTAGAAGGGCTGTACCTCTTCTAAATAACTATTAATCTCTATGTTTAACTTTAATAAGATGGTTCTTATTTAGTAGGAAGGGAATTAATGCAGAATTAAAGTTCTTTTCTTGGGTAACCAGCTATCACTAAACTCGGTAGGCTTATCACCACTACCTGGAAGTCTTCCCACTCTTTTGCCACAGAGACGGGTTGGCTCTATTATGCTGCTTCGAGGTAGCTCGTTTAGTTTCGGGGAGGTAGACTTAAGATCTCTTTGCCTAATTTTTCTAATTAAATCATGATGCAAAAGGTACGAGGATTAATCTCTGCTTTTTAGTACTTTAATTATTTATTTCATTTCTTTTTCAGCGTTCCCTTGCGGTACATAAGCTATTGCGCTATGGTCCTTGTTCTGTCGCCCATACTTAAGGTTAAAAATGTTTTAGTTTAAGGTTGTGGTGTAGGTGATATTAATATATTTATAATTTAATAATTAATTAGGCTAGCTTTAAGGTTCAAAATGATCCGAATTGCACGGATATTTCCTCAGTGTAAGGGAGGTGCTTTGCTAATTTAGCCACAATTTGGTTCCAAGTGCACTTTCCAGTACACTTACCATGTTACGACTTGCCTCCTCTTGTATAAGTAAAATTTTTATATAAATGAGAGTATTTATTGAGGAGAGTGACGGGCGGTGTGTGCGCGCCCCAGAGCCGGTTTCAGAGAAGTACTCTACCCTTCTCTTACTGCTAAATCCACCTTTGGGTAATTTTTCAGTTTACTGTCCGTGTTTTTTGGTAAAAAAAATGTAGCCCATTTCTTTCCGCTTCATTCGCTACACCTCGACCTGACGTTTAGGAGTTTAATTCTTTTTGCTTACTTTTTATCCCTCACGGGGTGAGCTGACGACGGCGGTATATAGACGGTGATGGCAAGAAGTGGTGAGGTTTAACGGGGATTATCGGTTATAGAACAGGCTCCTCTAGGTGGGTGTGGGGCACCGCCAAGTCCTTTGGGTTTTAAGCTAGCGCTTGTAGTACTCTGGCGGACAATATAGTAAATTATTGTCTAAGTTTATGGTAGGGCATAGTAGGGTATCTAATCCTAGTTTGGGGCCAAACTGTCGTGACATCAAGATTTCTTGTAATTTAAAGTCACTTTCGTTGTTAATTATTCTGCTCATGAATGCGTATAACAGCTTGATGAGGTTATAACTGTAGTTATTTGGAGATAATTCTTAAATCACACTTTACGCCGGGGAGTATTAATATGAGTTACTCGTATAACCGCGGTGGCTGGCACGAGATTAACCAACTCTGTCGACTTTAACTAATTCAAGCTTACGCTTATATAATCAATGTTTATTACTGCTGAAGTCCCTTGGGGGTGTGGCTTAGCAAGGCGTCTTGGGCCACGTGATGTGTGCCTGATGCCTGCTCCTAGTTATTTGACAGAATACTTAGGGCATCCTCACGGGGGTGCTGAAACTTGCATGTATAATTTTAGTCACAATTAACACTAAGGTCAGGACCAAACCTAACGTGCTTACGGAAAATTTCATTTCCCATCTTAGCATCTTCAGTGCCATGCTTTAAATTAAGCTACGTTAGC